CAGAATGGCCTGTTCTCCCCGGTTGGGATAGGTGGGTCAATTCCTTCCCTTAGAACCGTACTTGAGAGTTTCCTACCTCATACGGCTCAACAATTGATTCTTTTTGCAGTCTCATTTTCATTTACCCTATGCTAACTGAATTAGATTTATGATAAATCTATCCCATTTTTCTTGGGTTAACCAGAAGAAGTTAATTACATAAGTTTCAAATTCTAATTTGGATCAATAATTAATTAGTTTTAGCTTTTCTCCCACCTTCAGAAAAATGAAGCTATAGATATCCCCTATATCGTTCTAATTTTCTGAAAGGTAACTATCTCGGTTTCATATATGAAATTTATATAGAATCTTTGAAAAAGACTTTCTTCCATAAGAAAAAAGAACTTACTATCTTTGGGATCTGATGCTACACCGCTGCTCAATACTTTAGTGGATCGACTCTATTACATAAGTTGATTCCTAACTTTATATCCCATATCGTGACATAAGTAAGCAGTTCTTAACTGTATCGACCCCAAAAGCTCGCTAATTGATCTTTACGGTGCTTTCTTTATCAATTCGATCCTTTATCCATAGAGTATAATATGTAGGCCGTACTTATTTTCTTCCTTTTTTTTGTTATCATGAAGTTTATTTCCTTGCTACAGCTGATAAAAATCGTTGCTTTGGACGATGCATATGTAGAAAGCCTATTTTTTTCTAGTATTGACTAGCCAATTTGATCTTTTTTTCCTTCTTTCTATAGTGGAGATAGTCGCACGTAATGACAGATCACGGCCATATTATTAAAAGCTTGTGGTAAGAATGGGTTTCGTTCTAGTGCCCGGAAATAATATTCCAAAGCCTTTGTATGCTCCCCGTTGCTTGTGTGTATAAGGCCTATGTTATAGAGTATATAACTTCGATCATAGGGATCAATTTCTGGTCGCGTAGCTTCATAATAATTCTGTAAAGCTTCCGCATAATTTCCTTCGGATTGAGCCGACATCCGTTACGGTCGTTCATTTTATTCAAAAAATCTCCGCTCCAGAACCGTACGTGAGATTTTCATCTCATACGGCTCCTCCCTTCTGTGCATAGTACTAAGGGGAATAATACATGGAATCCAAAATTCCCTATTCTTATTATGAACTGACAGGAGCTGGTATTTTTACAAGAAATCTCTAGCCAGCCTTCCCGCAAGAGGTTTTTTTTCTTAACACCAATCGTATTAGTGCTAGATAGAAATGGTAACTCCAACGATTTCTTTGTCCTCAACGCCTACTATTTCCAGGAATTAGTCACTTCAACGATCTTTGATGGTTATATGGGTATCCAAAGTACGAACGAGATGGATGTTTGTTGTCCCAACCATTCTTGTTAGGCCCGATACCGATAAGGAAAAGGGCAATTTATAACAAAATAACAAAGTTTTCGTGTTGTTGATTCCTAGTGTAGTGCTTCTCCCCCTATGCCGCCTATTGGTACTATTGGAGTAGGATTGCCCCGCAATACAGAACCTATAGGTGTAACCTTTTGTTCAATACTAAAATCGATATTTAAAGTAAATTAAAGTATCTGAGGCTGGATCAATCGAGGATACACGACAGAAGGAATTGTTCTATCTCCAAACTTGACCTTCACTAAGCGTAGCTTTATTTCAAAAATTGGGTTCTTTCTATTCCGAACCACGTCTTTTCTCGTAAGAATGAAATGAGGGCTAAAAAAAAAAAAACAAGAAAAAAGAATCAAATCACACCATCTCTATAATAGGTAAATGCCTTTTTTTCTCCTGAAGTTGTCGGAATTATTCGTAATAAAATATTGGCTATAATCGAAGAGGTCTTATCAATAAAATTTCCATTTATCCGAGATCTAGGCATAATTAGCAATCCATTCTATAATTCTTCTCATTACCCCCTCGGCTCGGGGAAAATGATCCCACAAACAAAGGAACTGTACATTACAGAATAACATAAAAAAAGAAAAATGATAACTAAAAAGATATGTACCTTCCGCTCAAATTGTATTCTTTTCGGACAAAGAGAGATAGGAGACTTTTGAATCAGATTGAATTTAATATAAATTTCGTAGTATACAAATGAGCAGAACTATTACTATTTCATCTAAGTTGAATAATCAAGGACTTTATTTTACTATGGATTCTTATAACTCGAGAAATTTGGATTTGGTTATGATCCAAGGAGGAAAAGGGATGGAATAATCATTATACCATTGAAATGAAATAGAAAAATCCATAGTACGATTCATGAATTTGTAATAGATCTATGGGATAGATGATAAGGGGATAAATGATAAGAGAAGTTGTTGTTTATAAATATGAAATTTGAAAGGAATTTTGGATTACTATAGAACCTCGGTTGTGCCCGTACTGCAATAAAATAATATGAGTAACTCGCTATTCACTCGGTTTCTGGTCAATAATAAGATTATGTAGGAAAGATGGCCGAGTGGTTCAAGGCGTAGCATTGGAACTGCTATGTAGGCTTTTTGTTTACCG